TTAAAAAAGTTCTATTTATAAAAAGAAAAACAAACGAACTTGTAAAAGTGAATCCAATTCAATTATTTCAATTGAGGGAAGCATTTGAATCGAGTGAAAATAAAAATGAAAAAGATTCTATAGTTAGTAATGATATTTTTCATGAATCGTGGATTCAAATTAGATCCACGGATTGGACAAATTATTCACTGACAGAAAAAAAAATGAAGGATCTAACTGATAGGACAAGCACAATCAGAAATCAAATCGAAAAAATAGCAAAAGACAAGAAAAAAATCTTTATAAACCCAGAGAAAAATATGAGTCTTAATGAAACAAGTTGTGATGATAAAAGGTCAGAATCACCGCAAAAAATTTGGCACATATTCAGAAGAGGAAATGCCCGATTAATACGTAAATGGCACTCTTTTTTAAATTTCAAATTTTTATTTGAAAGGATATATATGGATGTCCTTCTATGTATCATTAATATTCTTAGAACCCATACACAACTTTTTTTTCAATTTGAATCAACAATTATTAAGAAATGCATTTTCAAAGAACAAGAAGGAATTCATGAAACAAATGAAAAAAAAATGAACTTTATTTCGACTCTAAAAAGGCCATTTTCTAATATTAGTAATAATAATTCACATATTCTTTGTGACCTAACCTCCTTATCGCAAGCATATGTATTTTACAAATTATCACAAACCAAAATGATTAACAAGAATCACTTGCGATCTGTACTTCAATATCAATATCACAGAACATCCTTTTTTCTTAAGGATAGAATAAAGGATTCTTTTGTAACACAAGGCATATTTCATTCTGAATCAGAACATAAAAAATTTCAAAATTCTGGAATGCAAAATTCTGTAATGGATGAATGGAAAAACTGGTTAAGGAGTCATTATCCATATGATTTATCTCAGACTAGATGGTCCAGATTAGTCCCGCAAAAATGGCGAAATAGAGTTAATCAGTGTCATCAAAATGAAAACTCAAACTACTTTGGTTCAGATAAAAAAGTCCGATTAATTCATTACGGGAAACAAAATCATTATGCAGCGGATTCATTACCGAGTCAAAACGAAAAATTAAAAAAACACTACAGATATCATTTTTTATCACATAAATATATAAATTATAAAGATAAAGGGGACTCATATATTTATAGATTAACATTACAAGTAAATGAGCGTCGAGAGATTCCCTATAATTACAATTACAAGACATGGAAACCCGAATCATTTTATGTGCTGAGAGATATATCCATTAGTAATTATTTAGGAGAATATTCCATTATCGATACGGAGAAAAATCCCGATATAAAATATTTTGGTTGGAGAATGCTCCATTTTTTTCGTAGAAAGAAGATTTTTATTGAGACCTGGACCGATATGAGTCTTGGCGCCGACATTAAGAAAAATACTAAGACTGGGACCACTGATGATCAAATAATTGAAAAAAGGGATAAGAAAGATGCTTTTTTTTTCACGATTCAGCAAGATATCAACCCATCTAATCAAAAAAAAACTTTTTTTGATTGGATGGGAATGAATAAAGAAATATTAAATCAGTCCATATCGAATCTGAAACTTTGGTTCTTCCCAGAATTTGTGCTATTTTATAATGCATATAAGATGAAACCATGGGTCATACCAATCAAATTACTTTTTTTGAATTTAAATGGAAATGAAAGCGTTACTGAAAATAAAAACATAAATGGAAAACAAAAAGAGGGTCTTTGTATATCATCTAATGAAAAAAAAAAATTTGAATTAAAGAATAGAAATCAAGAAGAAAAGGAACTATCGGTCCAAGGAGATCTTGGATCAGATGTACAAAACCAAGGGAATCTTGGGTCAATTCTATTAAACCAACAAACAGATGGTCAAGAAGATTATGCGGGATCAGAACGTATGAAGAAAAATCAATTCAAGAACAACACGAAAGCAGAACTAAAGTTTTTCCTGAAAAGATATTTCCTTTTTCAATTGAGATGGGATGATCCTTTGAATCAAAGAATAATCAAGAATATCAAGGTATATTGTCTCCTGCTTAGACTGAGAAATCCAAAGGAAATCACTATATCCTCTATTCAAAGAGGAGAAATAAGTCTAGATATAATGCTGACTCAGAAAGATCTAACTCTTAAAAAATTGAAAAAAAAAAAGATATTTAGTATCGAACCAATTCCTCCATCTATAAAATGGGATGTACAATTTCTTATGTATCAAACCATAGGTATTTCATTAGTCCATAAGAGTAAGCATCAAACGAACCGAGAATGTCGAGAAAAAAGATATGTTGATAAAAATGATTTTGATAAATCTATTGCAAGACATGAAAGGGTAGTTGGGAATCAAGACGAAAATTATTATGATTTGCTTGTTCCTGAAAAGATTTTATCATCTAGACGTCGTAGAGAATTCAGAATTCTAATTTGTTTCAATTCGGAGAATGGGAATGCTGGGGATAGAAATTCAGTATTTTGCAATGGGAACTATGTAAGGAACTGTAGTCAATTTTTGGATAAGGACAAACATCTTGATACAGATCCAATAAAATACATTAACATGAAATTAAAGTTCTTGCTTTGGCCCAATTATCAATTAGAAGATTTCGCTTGTATGAATCGCTATTGGTTTGATACCAATAATGGCAGTCGTTTCAGTATGTCAAGGATACATATGTATCCACGATTGAAAATTCGTTGATAGTACATTTCCTATCTATCAATCACGTGCCATGTATGGTATATGAGGGCAAACAGATGTACATATGCGTTGTATTACATTACAGTCCGGTACATGATACTCATTCAATGACGTATCAATTAGATTTAGAAATGAATCAACAGAATCCGCTTTTCTTAGGTACAAATGATTTTCTTTTGTGAATACAGAAATATACTATCCCTTCCTGTTATATCCCTATTCCAAATCAAATTGAAAATGAAATGGATTGATGATTATTTGATAGAAAAGGTAATACATAAATAAATTCATATTTTTGTGTATACCAGATTTAAAATTTAAATAATTAGCATTATTATATTATTATTACTGATCGGTAAAAACCATATCTTCGGTCAAATCCATATCTGTAGAAAAGAAAGAAAAGTAGGAGAAGAATTCTTTTTATGGTCAAAAATACATTTATCTCAGTTATTTCGCAAGATGAAAAAGAAGGAAGTGGGGGTTCCGTTGAATTTCAAATATTCAGTTTCACCAATAAGATACGGAGACTTACTTCCCATTTAGAATTGCACAGAAAAGACTATTTATCTCAGAGGGGTCTACGGAAAATTCTGGGAAAACGTCAACGACTGCTGGCTTATTTGTCAAAGAAAAATAGAGTACGTTATAAAGAATTAATTGGTCAATTAAATATTCGGGAGCCCAGAATTCGTTAATTTGAGGATTCATTTGGAATTCTTTTTAGATTTTGAATTTTGATGAACTTCGTTTCGTTTTCAGCAATTCATGGAATAATGAATCGGGTAAAAAACATATGACTGTACCAGCTACAAAAAAAGACCTCATGATAGTCAATATGGGTCCTCATCACCCATCAATGCATGGTGTTCTTCGACTCATCGTTACTCTAGATGGTGAAGATGTTATTGACTGTGAGCCTATATTAGGTTATTTACACAGAGGGATGGAAAAAATTGCGGAAAACCGAACAATTATACAATATCTGCCTTATGTAACACGTTGGGATTATTTAGCTACTATGTTCACAGAGGCAATAACCGTAAATGCACCAGAACAGTTGGCAAATATTCAAGTACCTAAAAGAGCCAGCTATATCAGAGTAATTATGTTGGAGCTAAGTCGTATAGCTTCTCATTTGTTATGGCTTGGCCCTTTTATGGCGGATATCGGTGCACAGACCCCTTTCTTCTATATTTTCAGAGAGAGAGAATTGATATATGATCTATTCGAAGCTGCCACAGGTATGCGAATGATGCATAATTATTTCCGTATCGGAGGAGTAGCTGCTGATCTACCTCATGGCTGGATAGATAAATGTTTAGATTTCTGCGATTTTTTTTTAACGGGGGTTACTGAATATCAAAAACTTCTTACACGGAATCCCATTTTTTTGGAACGAGTGGAAGGCGTGGGCATTATTGGTGGAGAGGAAGCAATTAATTGGGGTTTATCCGGACCAATGCTACGAGCTTCCGGAATCCAATGGGATCTTCGTAAAGTTGATCATTATGAGTGTTACGACCAATTTGATTGGGAAGTTCAATGGCAAAAAGAAGGGGATTCGTTAGCTCGTTATTTAGTACGAATCACTGAAATGACGGAATCCATAAAAATTATTCAACAGGCTCTGGAAGGAATTCCGGGGGGGCCTTATGAGAATTTGGAAGTCCGACGTTTTGATAGAGCAAGAGATTCAGAATGGAATGATTTTGAATATCGATTCATTAGTAAAAAGACTTCTCCCACTTTTGAATTGTCGAAACAAGAACTTTATGTCAGAGTGGAAGCCCCAAAAGGGGAATTGGGAATTTTTCTGATAGGAGATCAGAGTGTTTTTCCCTGGAGATGGAAAATTCGTCCACCGGGTTTTATCAATTTGCAAATTCTTCCTCAGCTAGTTAAAAGAATGAAATTGGCTGATATTATGACGATACTAGGTAGTATAGATATCATTATGGGAGAAGTTGATCGTTGAAATGATAATTGATACGGCAGAAGTACAAGCTATCAATTCTTTTTCCAGATCGGAATCCTTAAAAGAGGTCTATGGGCTCATATGGCTATTTGTTCCTATTTTTACTACTGTATCGGGAATCACAATAGGTGTACTAGTAATTGTATGGTTAGAAAGAGAAATATCCGCAGGGATACAACAACGTATTGGACCTGAATATGCGGGTCCTCTGGGAATTCTTCAAGCTCTAGCAGATGGGACCAAACTCCTTTTCAAAGAGGATCTTCTCCCATCTAGAGGAGATAGTCGTTTATTCAGTATCGGACCATCTATAGCAGTCATATCAATTCTATTAAGTTATTCAGTAATTCCTTTTGGATATCGTCTTGTTCTAGCCGATCTCAGTATAGGTGTTTTTTTATGGATCGCCATTTCAAGTATTGCTCCTATTGGACTTCTTATGTCAGGATATGGATCGAATAATAAATATTCCTTTTTAGGTGGTCTACGAGCTGCTGCTCAATCCATTAGTTATGAAATACCATTAACTCCATGTGTGTTATCAATATCTCTACGTGTGATTCGTTGGGACATGCACTTTTACCTATTTCCTTTCTTTTCTTTCTAGAAAAGAAGTTGAATGTATTGAATAGATATCTTCATTTTTTTTTTTTATCGTTCAGGTTGATGAACTAAATTAGTTAGATAGTTATATGAGTGAAACAAAACTGCTTCTAAATTCGCAGTAAAAAGATCGAGCCTCATTCCCTATGTACAAGGGTTAAGCGAAAGTAAACATAAGTGGTAGACGCTGTTTACCCCAAGTTGATTAGTCATTATAGCTTGAAGCGGGTGCAAAAGATCAACTGTATGGGGTTTTTACTATTGTATGTATTACCATAACGGGGATCGATCAAAAATGAGTGGGTGGTTAGGAACACCAAGGTACACAAAGGATTAGTAATGGAGATAATGGAAGTTATCCAAAGGTATATTTCTATCCAGAAAAGGAATCCTAATGGGGCTTTAAGTTGGTAGAAATCATCAAGCAGTACTTTCCCCGCGATTCTGATCCAGAGTATGCTCCTATTCACTGATTAAAGAAACAACTATCAGGAACGAAGTAATCCTTTATTATTTTTTTTGAGTGTCCCCTTTTCTGAGAAAGAAGAACAAGAACGAAAGAAGTGGAATGCAATTGGAATAGAAAAGAAATAAGAGATCTTTTTTTTTTCTTCTATCCATATTCATATAGATAGAGTTCTTATCATGATTCATGAACTAATGTAATGTCTAATTCTTTTTTTTGTAATCGAAAGATATGGGTCGAAAGTTCTATTGATAGAACGGGTATTTTATTGAAGGATTAAGTTATTACTGAACAAAGAAAAATGGAAATTCTATCTTTTATATTATAAAGGATGAGATCAATTCGGAAGCACCCTTTTTTTTTATATTATAGCATAGCAGACAGAATTCCATTGGTCTAAATTTTGGACTCTTCGATGCATCTTTACTCTATCTAACTAAACATATCGAGATAATACTAAATGAAATGGGTCCTTATATTTTGTGGCCCGAGAGGAGCCGTATGAAGCTGAAGTCTCATGTACGGTTCTGTAATAGCGATGGGAACAGTGATGTTATCGCCGACTATGATTATCTAACAGTTCAAGTACAGTTGATATAGTTGAGGCGCAGTCAAAATATGGTTTTGGGGGGTGGAATTTGTGGCGTCAACCCATAGGGTTTCTCGTTTTTCTAATTTCTTCCCTGGCGGAATGTGAGAGATTACCTTTTGATTTACCAGAAGCAGAGGAAGAATTAGTAGCAGGTTATCAAACCGAATATTCAAGTATCAAATTTGGTTTATTTTACGTTGCTTCCTACCTAAATCTACTAGTTTCTTCATTATTTGTAACAGTTCTTTATTTGGGCGGTTGGAATCTCTCTATTCCGTACATATTCATTCCTGAACTTTTCAGAATAAATAAAGTGGGTGCAGTCTTTGGAACGACAATTGGTATCGTTATTACATTAGCTAAAGCTTATTTGTTCTTGTTCATTCCTATCGTAACAAGATGGACTTTGCCTAGGATCAGAATGGACCAACTATTAAATCTTGGATGGAAATTTCTTTTACCTATTTCTCTAGGTAATCTATTATTGACAACCTCTTCCCAACTCCTTTCACTGTAAAGGAATACAATATTTTAGATTCATGACTTCTTTCAAACAAGAGAAAGAAACATTAAATTATTTATAGATATTCACACTATGTTCCCTATGGTAACCGGGTTCATGAATTATGGTCAACAAACAGTACGCGCTGCAAGGTACATCGGTCAAAGTTTCATGATTACCTTATCCCACGTGAATCGTTTACCTGTAACTATTCAATATCCTTATGAAAAATTGATCACATCAGAGCGTTTCCGCGGTCGAATCCATTTTGAATTTGATAAATGCATTGCTTGTGAAGTATGTGTTCGGGTATGCCCTATAGATTTACCTGTTGTTGATTGGAGATTGGAAACTGATATTCGAAAGAAACGATTGCTTAATTACAGTATTGATTTCGGAATCTGTATATTTTGTGGTAACTGCGTCGAGTATTGTCCAACAAACTGTTTATCAATGACTGAAGAATATGAACTTTCCACTTATGATCGTCATGAATTGAATTATAATCAAATAGCTTTGGGTCGGTTACCAATGTCAATAATTGGAGATTACACAATTCGAACAATTCTAAATTCGACTCAAATAAAAATAGCCATGGGCAAACCCCTCGATTCAAAAAGGATTACCAATTACTAAGATTCGGGGTTGATCTAAAGGAGTGAAACTCATTTAATTTTGCTTGGTGAATAATTACAAATCATAACTATTGATTGGTGAGAATCGCGTCTTGATTTAGATTGAAAACCTATTCATATATTCGTGATGTTTTGGAAATATCTAATTTAAAATGACTCTTTCGGCTAGAGAATGGAATTAGTACAATAATAGTATCTACAGCAATTTGCACTCCATTAGGATTTCATTCAATTAGTAACGTATCATAAAAAAAGGGTACCTTCCTTTTTCCTGGTCCGGTCAATAAGGTCATGAAACATTTCGACTTATTTATCTCGTATTTTACATATAATGGATTTACCGGGACCAATACATGATTTTCTTTTAGTATTTCTGGGATCAGGTCTTATATTAGGAGGTCTAGGAGTGGTATTGCTTACCAATCCAATTTATTCTGCCTTTTCATTAGGATTTGTTCTTGTTTGTATATCCTTATTCCATATTCCATCGAACTCCCATTTTGTAGCCGCTGCACAGCTTCTTATTTATGTGGGAGCCATAAATGTCTTAATCATATTTGCTGTGATGTTCATGAATGGTTCAGAATATTACAATGATTTCCACCTTTGGACTGTTGGAGATGGAGTCACTTCACTGGTTTGTACAAGTATTTTTGTTTCACTAATTACTACTATCCCAGATACGTCATGGTACGGGATTATTTGGACTACAAGATCAAACCAGATTATAGAGCAGGACTTGATAAGTAATAGTCAACAAATTGGGATTCATTTAGCAACAGATTTTTTTCTTCCATTTGAACTCATTTCCATAATTCTTTTAGTTGCTTTGATAGGTGCAATTGCTATGGCCCGTCAGTAATCAAAAAATTCTTAGAATTCGAAATCAAATAAAATAAATAAGGACTTCTTGTGTTCTGTGTTATCACACCTATTTTCATTCAATTCCATTTTATACACGAAGAATCTTAAAATGGAAATGTTTTGAGTTCAATCTATTACCAACCCCTCCCCCCTTTGCTCCGTACTTCTTAGATTCTAGTCAACCAAATCGGGTGAAGCGTTGTTCATATTGAAATGAATCGAGATTGATGAGGAGTTGGTCAATGATGCTTGAACATGTACTTGTTTTGAGTGCCTATTTATTTTCTATTGGTATCTATGGATTAATCACGAGCCGAAATATGGTTAGAGCACTTATGTGTCTTGAGCTTATACTGAATGCAGTTAATATAAATTTCGTAACATTTTCTGATTTTTTTGATAGTCGCCAATTAAAAGGAAACATTTTCTCGATTTTTGTTATAGCTATTGCAGCCGCTGAAGCAGCTATTGGGTCAGCTATTGTTTCGTCAATTTATCGTAACAGAAAATCAACTCGTATCAATCAATCAAATTTGTTGAATAAATAGTGGTAATCAGATAACTGGTAGTAATCATATAAATAAAGAATATAATACTCACCAATTAGAATTAGCGCGTACAACAGACACGTATGACCATGTTTGAGAAAACGTAAGAAATCAAAGCACCTTGGCCCTCTCATGAGCAGACCCAGAAGTAGCTTGATTAAAGATCAAGAAAATTCTGGTAAATTATTGATTCGTCTAGTGTCTACAATATATGATTCATTTACTGCTTTATTTACTAGATCGAAAATTTATGATGTTCAAAAATTGAAAGATCCAATGTCACACTCAGTAAAGATTTATGATACATGTATAGGGTGTACTCAATGTGTACGAGCCTGCCCCACAGATGTATTAGAAATGATACCTTGGGACGGATGTAAAGCTAAGCAAATTGCTTCTGCTCCAAGAACCGAAGACTGTGTAGGTTGTAAGAGATGTGAATCCGCCTGCCCAACGGATTTCTTGAGTGTCCGGGTTTATTTATGGCATGAGACAACTCGCAGCATGGGTCTAGCTTATTGATACGTTCCAGAAAACTTTACTTGAATCCATTTCATTTGATTTCTATTTACCGACAAAAACCCGGACTCGATAAAAAAAAAGGATGTCGAGCACGGGTTTTTCTGGTCAAAGTGTATCTTGTCTTTACTACGAATTCTTTTCCTTGGTTAACTATAATTGTAGTTTTTCCGATATCTGCTGGTTCTTTAATTAGCTTTCTCCCTCATAAAGGAAATAAGGTGATTCGTTGGTATACTATATTTATATGTTTATTAGAGCTCCTTCTAACGACTTATGCATTCTGTTATCATTTCCAGTTGGACGATCCATTAACCCAACTGGAGGAGGATTATAAATGGATCAATTTTTTTGATTTTCACTGGAGATTAGGAATCGATGGACTTTCCATAGGACCCATTTTACTGACGGGATTTATCACGACTTTCGCCACTTTAGCGGCTCGGCCAGTTACTCGAGATTCCCAACTGTTCCATTTCCTGATGTTAGCAATGTACAGCGGTCAAATAGGATCATTTTCATCTCGAGACCTTTTCCTTTTTTTCATTATGTGGGAGTTAGAATTAATTCCTGTTTACCTACTTCTATCCA